TTCTTCAAACTCCGATTCGTATTTTTCATATAGAAATCCCTGATCAACGATAGAACAAGATCCATTTTGCATCATATCTAACTGATTCCTTGGTTCGGACCGAAGAAGTAATGTCACTCGATTCTTATCAAACTGACTGCAAGATTTTTCTGTCCGTGAGGATCCCGCCAGAGCCAGAGCGCCTTCTACTTCTAATAGTAAGAATAGTAATAGGCCATGAACTAGATCAGAATCATTCTCAACGAATCCATAAGAAGTGATCCAATTTTTTTCATCGTGTCTGGATGAAGACCAAAGATCTTGAGCGACCGATCCGGCAGAACAACTCAAAAGATAAAGAAGTATCGTGAATTTCTTCATGCTCGTTCCAAGTTCGAAGTACCATTTGTACAAATAAGAATCCCCTACCTTACATGATTTCTTCTTCATATAGATAGATATAGGATCTATGGGGCAATTACTTAGAAGTACATTTTGTGTAACAGCCTTTCCTATCTGATAGAAAAGGATCCCATGATCCTGAACCGATCTTATCTGGGATCGAAAATCCCAAGTTTTTCTATGAAGAGCTGATCTAATTGTATTAGTTTCTATAATGGATTTCTTCTGTGTAATACTAATTGATAGGGCCTCATTGATAAGTGCTACAAGATCTCGCGCATTGGAACCCATGGTTATGGACCCGAATCCGTTAGTATGGAACATCTTCTTTTCCAAGTGAAATCCCCTAGTATATGAAAGAATGAAAAAGTGCTTTCGTTGTTGTGGAAGAAGAAGCCTTCGTATCTTAATGCATGTATTGAATTTATTCGGAGCTATTAGAGCGGGATCCACTTTTTGGGGAATATGAGTCGAAGCAATAACAAGAATCTTTCCAGTGGAACATCTTTCACAATCCCTGGAGAGATAGTTCTCTAATAGACCGAGGGATAAGTAATTCGACTCATTCACATGCAGATCATGAATGTTTGGAATCCATATTATGCAAGGAGACATTGCTTTTGCTAATTCGAATTGAAGGGTTATATCAAATCGGTCTATTTTCGGCGTCATATACATAGTTAGCACATTCGTCATAGTTAGCAGCTCCGTATCAATATCAAGGTCATCATCACTATCATCAATATCGTCACTATCATCAATATCGATATCATCAAGAAGATAACCTTTAGGCTTGTCATCCAGGAACTTGTTCGGAAAGACCGTAATGAAAGGAACATAGGAGTTTGTCGCTAGGTATTTGACCAAACAGGATCGTCCAGTTCCTATAGAACCTATCACTAAAATACCTCTAGAAGGGGATAGGGCTAAGCGGAGCGAAAAGGGTTTTCCATGAGGAGATGGGGAAGGGGAATGAAAACTATCAGCCCCACACGAGGTTTGTGAATAAGTGATTGTCTGATAATGAGCAAGGAATATCCGTCTTTCTGCTAAACAGGATCTATTGAACTCATAATTCATTAGATCCTTTTGATGAATGTCAACTAAGTATCGTAAGGAAATTGATCCCGGTTGTTCAATCATTTGATAACCAGAGTCATTCTTTGTTAAACGATCACTATGAGTCAGACTCAATAGGATTTGATCAATCCTTTTTTCTGTCGTTAAGGTGGAGAACTGAACCAAGAATTCTCTTTCTTCATCATCAATCGAATCACTGTTCGCGACCCAGAATTCTATTTTCTCATCAATCCAATCACCGTTCACGTTTTTTCTTTTTCTTATCAATGAATAGATCTCTTTACTTGTACGACTTAGATGTCTCGTATTTCTCGAAAAAATGATTCGATTGATGGGATTTGGTATGAGATCGATGAGATTGATCTTCCAATATTTCTTCTTAGAACGGATTGATTTGACCCCATAAGCGGGACCACCACCCAATAGCATGTTGCCACCAGAAGCAGAACCCCGTATTTCTTCCAGAGAATCTCCTAATTGTTCCAGAACAACTAGAAAGAGATTCTTTAACCAGAAAGGATTCATTTCAGATGTAGGATACCTATCCAGAAGTTTTCGAGATTCCATCATGTATGATGGAATCATCAAAGATTTGATCTTTTCTAACTCTGTCTGTAACTCACTAGAGGCTCGGGAAACAAAGAGAAGATGTATACGAACGAGATATCCAGCAACAAGAAGAAGGAAAAAGATGGAATAGAGGAACTCCCGAGCATTTGTTGATCTCAGATGTGTCCGTATCAATGGAACGGGTGACTCATTATTTCGATGAATCGTTTCGTCGGACAGAAGAAGATTCTGTAAACATTGACTCGAAATCTCACTGATCAGAGTCCATTGTGGAAGAATCTTCTGAGGAATTGGCCGTGATATATCTGATCCATGCATCATATCATGAAAAATGGATACAAATTTTTGACTACTACTCAGTATCGGCAATGGGTCTGAAAGAGTATCTAAAAGGGTGAAATTGAGATATTTGCACCCTGTCGAAGTAAGGAACCATGGCATATATGTTTGGAACAGATTCCATTTTGAGACACTATCTCGTTGAAAGGTTCTATACATCTGCCCTTTCTCAACGCATTTCTTTAGACAAAGACTCCGTTTTTTCCTCTTTCCGAATGGTAAATACTTCTCAGAACATGGAGTGTGAATCAAACCCATGTTTGAATTGAAACTGAGATACTGATGCAAGTTATTCCCTTCTGAATCAGATAGATTCATATCTGAAAGAGGCTGACAATAAGTTTTTTCCAAATTGACTATTTGTTCCTCTGTTAGAGGTGTTGAAGAAATGTCTGCGATCGAGTAAATAGCTCCACGAACGAATGGATCGGATCGAATTGGAAAATGGAAAGATTTGTACGATTTGTACAAGTTATACGCTTCATCACCACTTTGTGGGAAATCTTTAGGTATGAAGATGTCAGATACCTGCGACTCGATTGGTGAAATAGTCTCTCTCTCCAAAAAGAGATCTTTTTTTTTACCCACGCACAAAGAAAAGATTTTGTTGCGAATGGACAAGATATTGAGGAATTGTCCATATGTAAGATCATAATTATTGATACGGGTCTTTTCCACATCAAAGGGGAATCTTTTGTTACAATAGAACCAGAAGTGATGTGGATCATTCAAGAATCGAAGTCGATTTGCTTTATAAAAAGAAGATAGCAAAGAACTTCTATGAAATGGTTTCACGGGATTCAGCCAATTGTCTCGATCGTGGGATATCATTGAGAAATAGGAATCCGTGTTATCAAAGGATTTCCTGCGATTCTTTCTAGTATGGAATGAGTCAATCACCCGCTTTGGTATCTTTTTGAAAAAAAATGGTAATATTGTTCCTCCATTGATCAAGAATTTTGGTCTTTGGGAAGTATCATGATCATCCAATAAGAAGGGTTTCAATTTCTTCAAATGAACGATTTGAACACCTATGGATTCTAACAACTGATTGTAGAGTTGATCATTCGGACCTTTCAATTCATAGATGTGGATCTCGGACCTATGAATGGGGATATTCCCGATACTCACAAAGAAAAAGAGAAGTGACTTGGACAAAAAGAGAAGTGACTTGGACAAAAAGAAACGAAGTGGCTTATACAAATCTTCTTTGTCGATAGCCTCGGACCAATCAATCGAATATTGATTAATACGTAATCGATCGAACACTACTTGCACTACTTGAAAAGGATTCTTCTGTTCAGAAACGAAATGTTCCAAATGTTCCTGGAAATTCTTGCTCCCATTGAACCATTTGTATCTATATGCATCAGGATCCTGATTCATGGATCTCTCGGTTCGAGAAATAAGAGGATCAAACCATTTATTCTGACTCTTTTTCAAATTCGATAAATGTTGGTTGATCGTATATTTCATTATAGTTATATGATTCAGAGTATCATTTCCTATCTGATCCCTTTGAATTCCATATTCGAAGTTGCGATCGGATCTATTCATTAAAAAGAATCGATTCGATACATTTCTTATGTACCCATAGGTGCTATATTGGATTTGAATCAGATTTCGGATCAATCTATATTGATTGACTGCCTCCATTATGTTGTTGCTAGCAAATACCGCTGTTTTTAGTTTGGGATCTTCCAACTCATTCCCGCAGTAGATCCGGACCAATTTTTTTCTGATCCTTCGAGAAAAAGATTCATTCTCCTCATAAAAAAGAGGAGGTAGAACCAATAAAGATTTCTTTTTCGATTCATCTCTGGAGTTGAATACCTCATTCAAGAATTTTTTTTGATCCAACCCGTAGGAATCAATAGAAAAGGCAAATCCCCTACGAAACACCAGATCCGGCTCGGTTATTGATAGAGTGAATAGATCCGCCATTTCTGGGAATCTCTCTTCTAATTCAAAAAAATCGTGGCGTAACGCGTATCCCCCTTTGTTCCGGTCATGGAATAGATGAAAGAAATCAAAAAATGGATTTTTGTTCAAGAATGAAATCTTATTGGAGCTGTCCATATCCGGTTCATCCTTCGGAACCAGATCCGGGATGTGATATGGTTCCGAAGGATGAATTGAGACGGTATCTTGTAAATACGTAATTATCTTGAATATATCAACCATTTCTTTATTTTCCGTTCGCCTGGAAGGGACAAAAGAAACATCTTGTTTTTTCTTCAACAATTTATGATCTCTAGTGGACCTCTCAGTAGGATTCGAACCCAGATGAAGTTCTGACCATCTGTCAGAGAAAAAAGAACGAATGGATCTTGTAGGATTCCCAAGAAATTCTTCGATTTCTTCCGGAAGCAGATGATTCTTCATCCGCTTCTCAGGTTCCGTGAATAGCCAGGACATGGAGGAAGATCCAAAAAGGCATTTCGGGAATCGATCTGATTCTATCTCTGTTCGTTCCGTTTGAAGAAAGGAAGGATCCCAAAGAATCGATCTCTCTTTTAGTTGCTGAAGAATCTCTGTTTGATCGATCAATGTGTGATATTCTGAATTCTCATTTATAACGGAATCGAAATGATCTCTGGATTGATCAGAAGAAGATCCTTTCCATTGGC